AAGCGAGAGTAGAGATTTTCAATCATGGAAATAAAAAAATCGATAAAGAAAAAGAGCCGGCTATCGGAATCGAACCGATGACCATCGCATTACAAATGCGATGCTCTAACCTCTGAGCTAAGCGGGCGGATATAAGAGCAATAGTGTATAGGAATACAGGAAACTATCGGATCTTAGCTATTACCTAGTGATTCTTCTTCTTTTTTTATTTCATTTATTGATTCTTTAAATTTCTTCTATTTCTTAGTTATTAGTTATATATTTTAGATTCTATTTAGAAAATAGAAAAGAAAACTATTTAGATATAAAGAAATTAGATATCTAAATAGATATTCAATTCATATATATGAATATGAAAGAAAATATCAATATATCAATGAAATTAGAATTCGAAATGAAAAAAGAAAAAGAATGAATATCGACCGTTCCACTATTCCAAATCACACTGTAAAAATGAAGGAGGAGGAAAGGCATATATATATGTGGGATATATCTATCCATATTGAAATGCGGATACATCAATGATAGAATCATTTCGTATTGAAACAAATAGGGTTCATCCAATAGAGATGAAATGATAGAATATAGAATAGAGAATAGAGGGTGGGCAAAAAAAAGAAAATAGCAGCATACACTTTTTCGATATAGGAATCATTATCTAATGAATTCAATAGTGCCAAGATCAATGAAAGAAGTGGATGGAATTACAACTGGATCCTTGTCTCAAAGGAAAGGGGGATATGGCGAAATTGGTAGACGCTACGGACTTGATTGTATTGAGCCTTGGTATGGAAACCTGCTAAGTGGTAACTTCCAAATTCAGAGAAACCCTGGAACTAAAAATGGGCAATCCTGAGCCAAATCTTTGTTTTGAGAGATGGAAAATGAGAGGGATAGGTGCAGAGACTCAATGGAAGTTGTTCTAACGAATGAAATTTACTACGTTACGTTAGTAGTTAAAATCATTTCTATCGAAATGACAGAAAGGATAACCTTATATACCTAATACGTACGTATACATACTGACATAGCAAACGATGAATCACAACCCAAATCTTCTATTGAATCCTATTCTGTATCTCTATATATGAAAATAGAAATCTTCTATTTCTATTCTCTTTGAAGTTGAAAAAAGAATCGAATTCGAATATTCAGCGATCAAATGATTCATTCCAGAGTTTGATAGATCTTTTGAAGATTAATCGGACGAGAATAAAGAGAGAGTCCCATTTTACATGTCAATACCGACAACAATGAAATTTATAGTAAGAGGAAAATCCGTCGAATTTTCAAATCGTGAGGGTTCAAGTCCCTCTATCCCCAATAAAAAGCCCATTTTACTTCCTCGCCTCGCTCTTTATTTATCCTCATCCTCTTTCTTTTTTTTTTCATCAGTGGCTCAGTTCAAACAAAATTCAATATCTTTCTCATTTCATTCACTCTGTTCTTTCACAAATGGATCCGAATAGAAATCCTCGTATCTTCTTCCAATCTAATCTCATTTGTTTTGTATAGTACGATATGAACATATATGTTCATAGTCCATATCTTTTTCCTTACATTTACAAAGAAAGTCTTCTTTTTGAAGATCTAAGAAATTAAGGGGCTAGGTCCAATTTGTTAATATTTTCTTTTTTAGTTCTTTTCATTGACATAGATATAAGTACTCTGCTAGGATGATGCACGGGAAATGGTCGGGATAGCTCAGTTGGTAGAGCAGAGGACTGAAAATCCTCGTGTCACCAGTTCAAATCTGGTTCCTGACACGTGAATAATGTATCGGATAGATATTCATACCTCATACAAATGAAATTAATTCATTGAGACGGATCGGGATAGATATTCTTTACTTTCTTTTTCATTTTTATTTTTTCCTCTCTGTTCATACTTTTCTTATTCCAAAAGTATGTTAGATTTTCGTATATATATCAAATCTAAAAGCTCAAAAAAAATGAGCTAAAAGGATTCAATCAAAGAGTGGAAGGATAGGAATAGAAAGGATGTATTTCAGACACAGTACAAATAAACTCCGATTCTTCTCATTTTGCATTTCTTCATTTTGTCTCTTCTGTCTTTTCTTTCAAATTTCATATCTTTTTTTCACTCTTGCTCAAGTTACTTTCTGGGGTCCCCACTAAGTGATGTACGCGGTACAAAGTTCATGGTGCAGAATTCTTTTGAGTCATCCTATTGTTTCTGCTCATACGAAATTTATATTATATGATATCTTCCCGATTGGGGAATAGCAATGAGAGCCTCTTTTTCTTTTTTTATTTTAGCCCCTCCACAATACGAATTAAAGTCCAGTTACTCTGTTTCATCTAGAAGGAGAATGCCAAGATGCTCATTGATTGAGATTGAAATGAAATCTGGAGTCGTGTCGTATAAGTAAAAAGGGGGTTTTTTCTCAATCAATGAGCATCTTGAATTTCATAGAAATTGGGCGTAATATAGTCTTTACGTAAGGGCCAGCCTATCCAACTTTCAGGCATCAAGATAC